TTTCCTGTTGCTTTTACAGAACTTCCCTCTTGTATCATTAAGCCGTCACCCATTAATACAACACCAACATTATTTGATTCCAAATTAAGAGCAATGCCTATCGTACCCTCTTCAAATTCTACCAATTCACCTGCCATTACTTCATCAAGACCATAAATACGAGCAATGCCGTCGCCCACTTGAAGTACGGTCCCAGTATTTACAATCTTTACTTCCCTATTATATTGCTCAATACGTTCACGGATAATATTACTAATCTCGTCGGCTCGAATGGTTACCATGAGTATTTCTTAATTTTTTTTTTCAAAAAAAAAAAAAATAATAATGCCTACAGTAGAAGGTCTAATTAGTTATTTCTTTCATCGCCCCAAACATGCCAATATTGGTACTAATGGTACGTAAATGTAACTCATTGGTCAAACAACTATTCAAAGTTCCTAGAGCTCCTTGTAAGGCTTGTTGGAAAACCCGTTGTCGAACTTGATTAATCGCTCTTTGTTGTTCAAAATGAATGGTTTCGTTTTTGTAATTTTCTAATTGTTCCAAAGTCTTATAAGTTGAATTAATCAAATTCCATTTTTCTCGTTCTATCTCAGAGTATTCGTTCACTCGAAATTGATTCGCTTCTATTTCCACTTTCCGTAAGCGGTCCCGGGCTTTTTCCAACTGTTCAATGGCTCCTCCGCGTAGTTCTTCTGAATTTCGAATAGTATTCAAAATTCTCTGTTTTCGATTATCTAATAAATCACTTAATGAAAGTAGATTATCTTTCCATTCATTGCAAAACTTCCATGATCCCTTCCCGAACCAAACATGAGTCTTTCGATTCATTTGGCTCTCACGCTCAATTATTTCAATTACTTATGGGAAATTCCCATCTCTTTTTTGACTGGAATGAGCCTATCCTCTTTTCTCGATTCATTATTCGGATTCCAAAATAAAAATATCGAAACTAATCACTAATCCAAGACCGGAATATTCGGAGGACTCTTCTGACCAAACAAGTAATTGTCAGTAAAGTTGTTTCTTTTTTTCTTCAAATCCAAAGACTTTACTTTATGTGTAGGTTATCGATTCAGCATTGGATAGGAATGGGTGAAATACCCATTTTTCAAAAAAAAAAAAGGTTCAAATCCTTTTTCGACATGAGTGTTCTATACCGAAAAAAATTTCCAACTATTCATCTTGAATCCTTTTATGTATGTATTAACATACTAGTAGAAAGAGTAACCTGCTCTGTCTGGACTTCAAAGAGTTTAGCTTTAACCATGTTAATAGTCCCACGTTATTGGTTGATAGAGAATCAAAATCTATTTACCAACGAATCACGAAATGCTATGGTTCTTAAAGATGATTTCTTAATTTATTCAGGAGTAATTCGCAGGATCATGCACCTTTTCTTTTCTAGTTAAATTTCCTAGTTTAAACGAAAAAAAAAAGTGCAGCTGGTTCAATCCAGCCTATTCTTGAAATAAACAACTCGCACACACTCCCTTTCCAAAAAAAATCAATACACCAAGGACTACACTTAGATTTATTGGATTTGTTGCTAAAATATCGGTATTAAACCCGAAACTCCCGGCGGATGACCAGTGACCCAAGGAAACGAAAGAATCGGTTATATTTTTCATATGATCTCCTCTTCTTTTATAAATCTTATAGACATACTAATTATCTATTTTTTTTTTAATTGTAAATTTCTAATTAAGAACAATACTTATTAGAATTGGGTATCAGGTCTCGTGTCAATTGCGAAATATCTCCTTTTTTTTTTGTTACAATACTTCCTTAAAAAAGTTTGGATTGGACTAACTAAGAAAGGGGAAGGAAGAAAGGGGAAGGAAGAAAGTGAATCAGTATACTAATTCCTCATCCACAAAGCAGTCCTTCCCGTTGGGTTATTGTCCCATCCCAATAAAAAGAAAACGAAATAACTAATTGTAGGAGTAAAATCTTGATAGAATTCGAAAAAGCAAGCAGCAAGTACAAGACAATAAAAAAAAATACGTATTTTTTATAGGATTAAACAAAAGGATTCGCAAATAAAAGTGCTAATGCTACAACCAGTCCATAAATTGTTAAAGCTTCCATAAAAGCCAGACTAAGTAATAAAGTACCTCGTATTTTTCCCTCTGCCTCGGGTTGTCTCGCGATACCTTCTACAGCTTGGCCCGCAGCAGTACCTTGACCAACCCCAGGTCCAATAGAAGCAAGCCCAACGGCCAACCCAGCAGCAATAACGGAAGCGGCAGAAATCAATGGATTCATGATAAGTTCCTCGCACCAAAAAAAAGAAATGGTTAATGATACAATCAACCAATAAATTATGACTTAATTATGCCATCGATAAGATTTTCATCCAGTCAAAGTAAGGCAACTAAGAGCTCCCAATTGAAGTAATAATATTATTGAATCATCAGAACTACTTCAATATCTATTTTATAGCTCCTATCCACAGAGGTTTTGTGAATTCATAGAATTCATACAACTTTTTGTTTTTTCATTTCTTTCTTTGTTCCGAACCAGTCTTTGAATTCGAACTCTTCGCTCTTTTTCTTGATTGAATTTCTTTATTCAATATTGATTGAATTTAATTCACAGTTACAAATGAAACGGAAAGACTTTTATTGGAATCCCTACCCCCAATTCTCAGTAATAGGAGGGCAGATTCGATATATCTTTTAGCTCATATATAACTAGCCTACTATTACATATACATGTCTTTCTTCCATAACGTAAACCAACTATTTGTATCTTGGATTCAGTCGGATTTTAAAAACATTTTTAGAAACATCTAGAAAGGAAAGTTGGCTTATAGCGATTATATATATTAAATATACCTAGTTTGATCCCACTCTTCTAACGAAACCATTTTCTCCTGAATCTCATTTTTTGTAAACCCTTATCTTCCTTTTATTTAATTTAGCATTATCCCACATGGATACAATCAATCTAAATGGGCGAATTCCTTAGTCTAAATCATTGCATAGAAATATAAGTCTTTGGTTGATCTAAGTTCATGTAATTTGTTCTTTATTAATATTTTCTTTTGGTCAATCTTTGAATTGAATAAAACCGACTGAAATGAGAATCGCTCTATCGTAATCTTTTTTACTATTCTTCTAGATCTTATCGACTTTTTTGTCTATTTATGTGTATATTTATGTTCACGAATAAGATTATCTCGAGCAAGGCATAGATTACCTTGCACTAAGCTAAAAAAGACTATTTCGAAACTTAGTCAATGGTGTCCCTCCATGGATTCACCTATATAAGCCGCAGCTAAAGTTGCAAAAATAAGAGCTTGAATACCACTTGTAAATAATCCAAGGAACATGACAGGTATAGGAACCACTGAAGGTACTAAAGAAACAAGAACAACAACTACTAATTCATCCGCTAATATATTTCCAAAAAGTCGAAAGCTAAGTGATAAAGGTTTTGTGAAATCTTCTAAAATGTTAATTGGTAAAAGGATTGGAGTTGGTTGTATGTATTTACCGAAATAACCTAATCCTTTTTTGCTAAGGCCCGCATAAAAATATGCTATTGACGTAAGTAAAGCTAAAGCAACGGTAGTATTTATATCATTCGTGGGTGCGGCTAACTCCCCATGAGGTAACTCTATGATTTTCCAAGGTAAAAGCGCCCCTGACCAATTAGAAACAAAAATAAATAGAAACAGAGTTCCAATAAAGGGAACCCATGGACCATATTCCTCTCCAATCTGGGTTTTGCTCACATCTCGAATAAATTCAAGGATATATTCGAAGAAATTCTGACCGTCAGTAGGAATGGTTTGTGGATTCCGAACAGTTACAATGGCTGAACCTAATAAGATAACAATTACAACCCAAGAAGTAATAAGTACTTGGGCATGGACTTGGAAACCGCCTATTTTCCAATAGAAATGCTGGCCTACCTCCACACCGGATATTTCATATAACCCTTTTAATGTGTTAATGGAATATGATAGAACATTCATATTGTCCTCTGAAAGAAAGAAAACTTTACAAGAAATTATTTTGATTCAACCGTCTTTTTTTCGACTTGCTCACTTGAATTGTATATTTTAGATACCAACGAATCACATAATATCCCCAGTTTTTTTTATCTCTTTTATGAGATTCAGGAATAGTAACGGATTCCGTCAATCTATGGAATTCAAAAAAAATTTATTTATCTTATTATTAATCAGGGATTTCGTATACAGCTAGAACGCCCCTCACAAATTGCAAATACTAATTTGTTAAGAATTAATCGGATTGAAGCTATAGCGTCATCATTCGCTGGAATCGAAATATCTGTGAGATCCGGGTCACAGTTTGTATCAATTAAACAAATTGTTGGAATTCCCAAAGTGATACATTCTTGAAGAGCCATATATTCTTCTTGCTGATCAACGATTATTACAATATCGGGGAACCCTGTCATATATTGAATCCCGCCCAAATATGTTTGCAAGTGAAATAACTGTCTCTTTAATCGAGCCGCATCCCCTTTCGGAAGGCGGTTGATTCCCCCAGTTTTTTGTTCCATTCTCAAGTCCCTGAACTTTTGAAGTCTCATTTCTGTAGTGGACCAATTCGTTAAAAGGCCGCCTAGCCATTTTTTATTAACATAATGGCACCGAGCTCTTATTGCAGCCCGCGCTACTGGATCAGCTGCTTTCTTTTTGGTACCAACAATTAAGAATTGTTTTCTCCTACTTGCTGCATCAAAAACCAAATCACACGCTTCTGATAAAAAACGAGCAGTTCTAGTAAGATTTGTAATATGAATACCCTTACGCTTTGCAGAGATATAAGGTGCCATTTTCGGATTCCATTTTCTAGTAGCATGACCAAAATGAACTCCTGTTTCCAACATCTCTTTCAAATTAATGTTCCAATATCTTCTTATCATTTCTCTCCACACTTCCTCTCTTTTTTTTTTCTTTGAAAAAAAAAAAGAGAAACGAGATACCCTGAAATAAATAATTGTTCCGATGGAACCTTTTCTTTTCCCGTAATTGGATGTTGATACACGATCCAAGCGATTAATTTCTTTCTATTCCTTATTATCTTTATTTATTACTATTAACAAATCACATGTAAATGTAAGAAATCACAGGACCACCAACAGTTAAAAGGACGAATTCACTCTTAGGAATCATTCAATCCTATAAATGATTGTTCTGATATATTATAGAAATTTTTTGAAATGCAAGAATAAAATAACTCTCTGTGGTGAAACAAAATATCTCTCATTTCCCCCTCGAATAAATTCTTCTTTTTGGTTTTGAAAGGAATGATCTTATGTTGCCTTGAGCGGTGCGCTAATCCTTTGAATCCGGTACCAACGGGTATCATACCACCACCTAGAACGACGTTTTCTTTTAGGCCTTTCAACCAATCGATACGACCGCGGAGAGCAGCTTTTGCTAAAACGCGAGCAGTTTCTTGAAAACTCGCCTCGGATATGAAACTTTGAGTACTCAGGGATGCTCTCGTTATTCCCAAGAATATGGTTCGGTAACAGATCACTTCTTCCAAAGCGCGCACCGCTCGTTCCGCCCGCAACAATCCAATTAGTTCTCCGGGTGAAAAAACATTAGACATTCCATCTTCTGAAACCAAGACTTTTGATGTTATTTGGCGTACAATAATTTCTATATGCCTATTATGGATCTGCACCCCCTGGGATCGATAAACCTTTTGGATCTTATTAACCAAGGAAATACGACTTTGCACTATAGTTAGCTCAGCACCAATCAAGAATCCCCAAGGAATCCCAACAATTCTTGTTATACACTCGTTCCAACTCTCCACTCTCTTTTCTAGGTTTATCGATATTGAATCAATTGAGCGCACTTCTAACACTTGTTCCACTTTTGGAAGACCCTGCGTTATATCACCAGATCTCGATTTTTCATATATAAATGTAACTAATGTATCTCCTTCGTAAAGGATTTCCCCATAATGGCCATGAACAGTTGCTCCTGGAGTGGCCAAGTAGGGCTTAGCCAATCTTAGTATTACAGAGTCGGCGTGAACAATTATAACTTGACCTGATTTTAGGCGTGGTCCATTTTTTGTCATACATACATTTTCACAAATAAACTGTCCCAGGTTAATTGTTGTGAATGTTTCTTCACAATAATTATGATGATAATTATGATGGAGAAAATACCAATTCAATTTGAATGGATTCAAAACGCTGCACGAATCGTGATTAACAATTCTACCGTTCTCATCCATTAAATAATATTTAAGTACTTTTAAAGTCTGTTTTAATTTTAAATTGTCAAGTTTCAAATATTTAATTACCGAGATCTGATTATGAGTTAGTAAATGGTAAAATGAATAAAAATTCGCAATTTGAAGGGCTGTTCCTAAAGGGCCCAACAAATTCCTAATTGGAATTATAGGATCTCTTTTAGTTGATTCTTTTATTACATTATAATATTTTACACCGTTGGATGGATCTATTCGAAAACAATTAGATGATGACAAAATTATCAAAGATTGACATTCCATATTTCTATTCAACAACGTACTAACAGTTCCTTGATTTTGTTTAAGTGATTGTGGAATCCTTGTCTTGGAATAAATGGAATAAAATGGATTAATATTGGTGCGATCTCGCCCATTATCAGAGATCAATCCCGAACCTGATGGATCGTTCCTTTTTCTGCTGATATCGGAAATGCGGGATTTCCCTAAGTGGATTCTTAGGAAATCACGAATCAGACCATTTATACTTACTTCAACAAAATAAACACGAGCCTCTTCGATAGAAGAACTTTTTTTGTCTTGGTTCCAATTCAACACTAAACAAGTACGAACTAATTGAATACTTGTGTTAGAAATTCCCTGAATTGGTTTACCATTTCCATAAAGAATATAATTGACAACTCGAAGTTTCAGATTCTCTTTTTCCTGCAATAAATCCGGGGGGAAAAGTCTTTCTAAATTTATACCGTCCCCTCTTTCATATATGAGTACTGGTCGAACCAAAACAAAAGACTTTTTCTTGGTGGGTGTGATCCGTTGGACATAGATCCAATTTTTCACCTTTTTTGACTCCTTAGAATTTGTTTTTACCGTTCCTGGTGGTATCAAGATACCACTGTATCGGGATATCTTATCTGTCGCCCTCGGAAAATGGATATCTCCAGAAAATATTTTGAGTTCCATTTTTTTTTTTTTTCTCTCTATTTGGATCAACCCCCCTACTCGACTTTTTGTATTTAAAGTGATTTGTGTATCGACTCCAACGATACTATTGTTCCGTACCATTAGGGAAGAAGATTCGGGTAAAATATACACTTCCTCGGGAATGAAAAAAAAGCGATCTACTTTCGTTTGGTATTTTGGCTGAAATTCTTTGACTCCTCGATACTCAACTAAATCTTCTTTTTTGACAATTGAATGCACCCCTATAGCCACATATTTAGTAATTCCTGAACTGTTTCTTCGGTATTGGGGATCGTCAAAATAAGCAAAAATACTATTTCTA